AAATGGGCACTAAAGACTTTTCGAGAGATCTCCTCCAAATCACTGGTATGGCTATCGAAATCATGAGCATCAGCGTGTAGGTTCCAGATCCAAGTGGTAGTATCAGGTCCCTTAGCTATTGTTCTTGAGAAATGGCCGGGTCTGGCCCATTCCTCGAAAGAAGTTTTTACGGGATCCCTATCTACCAAAATTTTTACTTCTGGTTCCGGCGAACGAATAATCATTGAGTCCTCCTCTTTCCGGACAACACATACAAAGAGACCCGCCAATAAATAGTTAAGTAATTAGTAAAACTCTGTGAGATGTCTCGACTTAGTTTTTTATCTTAACATCTCCCATCTATCTATTTTATTTAGTTATTCACTAGAGCAATTATGATCTGGAAGTCGATCCGGGGCAAGTGTTCGGATCTATTATGACATATCCGCGAGGCGCTTAACGGACCCTTTTAATATTAAAAAAACATTTTCTGGGCTTTGAATTGACGAAAAAACAATTTTTTTGTGCAATATATTGTATTTATATCTCAATTAAAAGTTCCTAAATGTAACTAATTTATGTCTTGCATATAACAATATGACTCTATTCCGTACTTTATTCAAAATTTGACGAGAAGTAATTATAAGAGACATCTTAGTATTTATCTTTAGTTATTTGAGTGTATCTTTTATTAGTTTTATTTATTTTATTAGTTTTATTTTATATAGTAGAAACTTCTATAGTAGAAAATAATAAAATTTTCTACCTTAATAATCGTTTATTACTATGAAATACTATATGAAAGAAAACGATCTTAGATTAGAAGGGATATAATAAAATTCTTTGATTGGTTCTTCCCAGCAAAACCATCCGCTTTGGTTATTTGACCGATAGGGACAACAACCAATTAATTATAACAAATCGAGAAAATTCGAAATGTAAACTAAATAAATAAACTAGTATTCTTAGTCAAAACGCCTTGTAATCTTTAACCAATTCTGTGCTTCAATATAATTACTAGGAGTAAGCGCTATAGCTTGTTTCCAATACTCGGCGGCTTGATCGAACCACGCCTCCGCAATTTCCGAATCTCCTTGCTGAACGGCCTGTTCTCCCCGGTCGGAATAGGGGGACAAATTCCTTCCCTTAGAACCGTACTTGAGAGTTTCCGACCTCATACGGCTCAGCGGTCAAATTCTTTGGATGTCTTATCTTTTAATCTAGCATATCTAATTGAATGAGATCTCTCCTAAATATATCGCGATTCCTTTTTTTTTGAGTTAACCAAAAGAAAGAGGTTAATTATATGAGTTTCAAACTAAAAATTTTATTAATAATCAGTTTTATCTTTTCTCCCACCTTCAGACAAATAAAGCATAAGCATTTTTACTATCATTATACTTTTCTGAAAGGTAACTATCTCGGTTTCATATATACATTTATATAGATATAGAATTTTTGAAAAAAAAAACCTTCCTTCATAAGAAGGAAAAGACTTACTATCTTTGGGATCTGATGCTACACCGCTGCTCAATACCTTAGGGGATCTACTTTATTACAGAAGTTGATTCCTAACTTTTATTTCATATCATGACATAAGTAAGCAGTTTTATTGTATCGGACCAAAACCTCGCGAATTGATCTTTACGGCGCTTCTTCTATCAATTAGATCCGTTATCCATAGAATAAAGTATCTAGGCATATCTATTTCTTCATTTTAATATTTATACTTTGATATGAAGTTTATTTCTTTGCTACAGCTGATAAAAATCGTTGTTTTGAACGATACATATGTAGAAAGCCTACCTTTTTCTAGTATTTATTAACTTAACGTTAACGGATTTGTTCTTTCTTTTTTTTTCTATAGTGGAGATAGTCGCACGTAATGACAGATCACGGCCATATTATTAAAAGCTTGTGGTAGAAATGGATTTCGCTCTAGTGCCCTAAAATAATATTCCAAAGCTTTTGTATGTTCTCCGTTCCTTGTATGGATAAGGCCTATGTTATAGAGTATATAACTTCGATCATAAGGATCAATTTCCAGTCGCATAGCTTCATAATAATTCTGTAAAGCTTCCGCATAATTTCCTTCCGATTGAGCCGACATCCGTTACGGTCGTTATTCGATTCAAAGAATCTCCGTTCCAAAACCGTACGTGAGATTTTCACCTCATACGGCTCCTCCCTATATGTGCATAATGAAAAAAGACGTTGAATCAAAAAAGATTGAAATATTCGCATTATAAACTGAGTGGGGCTGGTGTTTTTACAAGAAATCTCTAGCCAACCTTCTTGTAAAAGACCTTTCCTTAACATAAATCATGTTCGTATTTTATTAGATAATAAAGTTAGATAATAAAGGGCGCCTCCAACAATTTATTTGTCTGCAACGCCCTTTAATTTGCAGGAATTAGTCACTTCAACAGTCTTCTATGGTTATACGGGTATCCAAAATACGAACGAGATGGATGTTTGTTGTCCCAACCATTCTTCTTAGTCCCAGCCCTGATACGTAAAAGGAATAATTTATAACAAAGTTTTAGTGTGTTGATTCCTAGGAGTAGTGCCTCTTTCCCTATGCCTCCTATTGGTACTAGTGGAGTAGGGTTGACCTAACCCATAGGTGTAACCTTTCGCTCAATACTCTATAATCGACAATTGAAGCATCTGAGGCTGCATTAATCGGGGATACACGACAGAAGGGGTTGCTTTATTTACAAACTTCACCTTCAACAAGCGTAGATTTTTTTAAATCCTTTTTTTCTTCCGATCCCGAAAAAAAAAGAATGTTGTCTTTCTCGTAAGACTGGAGCCGCTAAAAAAAATAGAAAAAAAATAAGAATAATAATCAAATCGCACCATCTCTGTAATAGGTGAATGCCTCTTTTTCTCCTGAAGTTGTCGGAATTATTCGTAATAAGATAGTGGCTACAATTGAAAAGGTTTTATCAATAAAATTTCCATTTATCCCAGATCTAGACATAGGTATATTAATCCATTCGATACTTTTTTTTTTATTTCCTTTCGTGAGAAAATTACACAAACAAAGGAATTGTCCGGTACGAAATAACGTAAAAACGGATTCATTAAAACAAATGTATGGCCCTATTACTAAAAATTAAAATTATTTATTTTTGACAGGAATTAATAAAAAAAGTATTTTAATTCGATTCTATTTCATCCAAACCTAGTAATATAAGATAAGAATGGAAGCAACTCTTCTGATTTCATTGAAGTTTAAGAATCGAAGAATTTATCTTACGGATTAGGATAATTCGAGAAGTTTTTATTCCAAAGATAAAAAATAGTCGAATAATCATTCTATGTATATGATTAAAACGGAATCCCGTCTGTTTTGTGTTGTGTATGTATATATTGGGTATACGCTAGACAATCAAATAGAAAAACCGGGGGGCGATTCATTAATTTTGAATAAATCTATGGGTTAAGCGGTTGAAGTAAGGAGTTCTTGTTGAAAAATATAAAACTGTAAAGGATATAATTTTTATGAAATTAGTAAACATAGTCTAAAAAAATAGATCGGTTGGTTAATTCGTTACAATTGAGTGATTTAATATGGTAGAAATATTAGAAAGGGCGCAAACACTATCTTCGCAAACATGAATAGATATCTATAACTTTATTTTAATTTTAAAATTTTCCTTAAAAAAAAAAAAATTATCTTTATCCCCAGCCTCCGAGGAAGGATTTATCTTTGATGAAAAGTTTTATATTTTATTTTATACTTTAATAGAATAGAGTTAATTTTTTTATAGTAAAAATTGAATGTATATACCTACCCAAAATGAATATGAATGACTCACTATTTACTCGGTTTTTGTGCCATAATGATTATATAGGAGAGATGGCCGAGTGGTTGAAGGCGTAGCATTGGAACTGCTATGTAGACGTTTGTTTACCGAGGGTTCGAATCCCTCTCTTTCCGTCTCTTTATTTCACCCAATTCATAAATGTTACTGGCCACAACACATAAAATAAGAATGTATACTCCAACTGCGTAGACCATACCCTTTCTTTGATACGGATTATTTATTCCTAATCCTAATTTCGGTGGTATTAAAAATACTGGACAAAATGGACAAGGAATGAAAATCCCCTACGGGTCTATGATACATGAATGAAAGAAAAATCCCCAGACCAAACCCCTTAGCTTACTTAAGTTATATTATTTTAGTTATGCTTAAGTCTGACGAGAGTAATATTCTACAACTAGCAATTCATTTATTTTCAAATCGACACATTTACTATTTATTATTTGATTGACTAATCCTTTATATTTAAAGGGGTGAAGAGTAAAACGCTTTGGTAATTCTTCAGGGGGGGTAGAAAGGGAAGGGTAGAACCCCTATACTGTTGCGGTCAACTACACTCAACATGTTTTATCTATTAAAAATATTTATTTACTCATTATCCTGGGCGGATAGCGGGAATCGAACCCGCATCTTCTCCTTGGCAAAGAGAAATTTTACCATTCGACCATATCCGCACTATAATAACTATAATATATAATATTATTATAGAATTTATTTAATATTATTTATTTATATATTTTATTTTTGAATATATATATTATATATAATTATTTATAAAATTATTAGAATACATATGTTAGTATATTTTGTATAGTTCAATTTTATTATTTTCCATTTTTACAATACAAATATATAAAAGTTTTACCCCTCCCTCTAAATTTTAATTTTTTCCTTATTTGCATTTTGGGGACTTATATTTAATTTTAATGTGTCTCACAACCTGAAGGAATTCGGAGAGAGGGGGCATTTGATTTTTGGATCTAGGACGAATAGTTTTAAGAGATGAGAGAATTAAGAATACCCACTAGAAAGACTAATCCAATCCATAATGATGTACCGGAAAATACAACATTTTTGTTACCCGACCAACCCTCAGGGGAAGCAAATACAACAGGTACACCAATAAGTAAGATTAATGAAGTAGCAATTAATGCAAAAACAGCCAATTGGAACGCAATAGTCATG